TTATTTGGTAGGTAACATCGATGAAGCTACTGCGAAGGCTATGAACTTAGAAGAGGAGAGCAAATTGAAGAAATGACCTTAAATCTTTGTGTACTGACTCCTAATCGAATTATTTGGGATTCAGAAGTGAAAGAAATCATTTTATCTACTAATAGTGGCCAAATTGGCGTATTACCAAACCACGCCCCTATTGCCACAGCTGTAGATATAGGTATTTTGAGAATACGCCTCAACGACCAATGGGTAACGATGGCTGTGATGGGCGGTTTCGCTAGAATAGGCAATAATGAGATCACCATTTTAGTAAATGATGCAGAGAAGGGTAGTGACATTGATCCACAAGAAGCTCAGCGAACTCTTGAAATAGCTGAAGCTAACTTGAGTAGAGCTGAAGGCAAGAGACAAGCAATTGAGGCGAATCTAGCTCTTAGACGAGCTAGGACACGAGTAGAGGCTATCAATGTTATTTCGTACTAGTCGATGCATCAGAATAATCAAAAGAAGTTCTGTTTATACACCCTATTTGGATTCCGCCAATTGGATACACTCAAGTGTAATCTGATGTAACGAACAAAAAAAAAAATACAAATATGAGTATGAGTAGTGGGAGGATAATAGGGAAAGGGTACAAAATCCATAAAAAAAGAAAAGAAGGTGGGTAGAAAAACTTATTAGATACCAGAGTCAATGGTATCTAATAAGTTCTACCTACTATTGGATTTGAACCAATGACTCCCGCCGTATGAAAGCAATACTCTAACCACTGGGTTAAGTAGGTCATTTATCATCACAAAGAGAAAGAAAAAATGGGACCAATCACATCGGAGATTATAGACAGAATATGACTTCTCAGCAATACCAATCCTTGGCAGGAAACGGATCAGAGAGCTATCATGTGGGATTATGGAATATCCATCTTGACAAGAAATTATCTAGATGTTAATATGTCTATGACAAGGGCTATAGCTCAGTTAGGTAGAGCACCTCGTTTACACGCGCGCCAATGCTTTTTCAGAGGAGCCCATCATGCAATCAACAGAATTGATCTTATTGAGAAATCGATGTCTTACTCCATAGATTCGAGGAACAAGAGAACAATAGCATGACAAAAATTTGGTTCGGTCCGATTCAGGTGCCAATTCAGGTACCAAATAGAACCCATCATTGGTTTGATCATTGATAAGGTGAATACCCAGTCTATTCAATGCTAGGCATAATGAGTATAAGGACCTCAAAATAACCTCTTTTCGTCCTATGAACTTTAAGGTGTATGAAGTATCATATTTGACTCTTGGGACGGATCGATAGAGACTCCATTTAACTTAGGTTGATCTAGGCCGGAGGCAGACCTACGTCAGGGTAACCCTTCTTTGAAACACTTTGGTATTGCTCCTGGATCAGAATACAAATAATGAATCCGAGCGCATGGAGCCATCTCGTTATCTTCCTGTCAAGAAACAAATATGGTGGACTAGCCGATCTTTCTATCAGTTAATGAAGGAGCCCAATGCAAAAAAAAAAAAACGCATGTTGGGTCTTTGAAACAGTTCGAATCATTTCGATAATAATCAGTTTGATCTGTTTTACCGAGAAGGTCTACGGTTCGAGTCCGTATAGCCCTATACATTTTTGTATTCATTTCCTAATTAGTGCGCGTGGCCGGCCGGTTGATTGTTCCATAGAAATGGAATCATTCCCACAGGATCACGGAGATCCCTCGGGGCATGAAAACAAGAATTTATTCCAATGGATCCAACCGGATCGGTTCAAATCTTGGATAAAAAAATCCATTCTTCTTCATTAATCTTCGTGTGTGAATGACATACGACTTTTTTCTTTATTGTTCATGATCCAGGATTTAGTGATACACCTTTGCTTTGGTATACCAAAGTCAATTTATGAAGTCAAAATCATAACATGGGCTGGCTCAAGAAAAACTCCAACCTAACCCAACCAAATCAAATCGAATAGTAAGTCACATGATCTAGGGCCTATTCTTGTTCTTGTATTTGTAGAAAAACCAGAGTTTCAAAAATGAAGCTCTTTGGTAAGTTTCATTGTACAATAGGCTTTTCTTCGTATAACCGGCTTAGCAAAGCAAGTAGTCATTTTTCTGTTTCTGTACAATACTTATTTTTTTTTTCTATTCCAATCTACCCCAATCCAGTTGTTCATCATTCCAATTCTACTTCTACCAATGCAGACTTTATGTAATAGGGGCCCATTTGAACTTGGATGAGTTAGGAATCCCCCGACGTATCGCCTTTTGGCAGAACAATAACCCCAATTCATTATTTCAGAGACAATAATTGGTCCGAAATGTATCAACGTTTGCGCCCTCTTCTATTTCTATGAGTTGGTTTTTGGATGGGGAGATTTTGTCTGTCGAATCGTTCGACAACGCGTGATTCCATTCGAAGTATCTTCTGTAGATCATTTACGATTCAGCCGACTCTACCACTAAACTATGCCCCATTTTGTAGGTTTGCTTCAAAATAAA